AGTAATGGAGACAGTTATTCTATCTATTTTGATATAGAAAATCAAATTTTTGAGATTGACAGCGATCATTCTTTTCTGAGTGAACTAGAAAGTTCTTTTTCTAGTTATCGCAATTCTAGTTATATGAATAATGAATCTACGAATGAAGATTCCTTATACAATCGTTCCATTTACGATACTCAATCTAGTTGGAATAATCACATTACTAGTTGCATTGACAGTTATCTTCAGTCTCAAATCTATATTGATACGTCCATTGTAAGTGATAGTAGTGACGGTTACATTTCTAGGTGCGTTTTTGATAAACGTAAAACTAGTAGTGAAGGTGGGGGGTCCAGTATACGAACCCGCGCGAAGAGTAGTGATTTAACTCTAAGAGAAAGGCCTAGTGATCTCGATGCAACTCAAAAATACAGGCATTTGTGGGTTCAATGCGAAAATTGTTATGGATTAAATTATAAGAAATTTTTGAAATCAAAAATGAATATTTGTGAACAGTGTGGATACCATTTGAAAATGGGTAGTTCAGAAAGAATCGAAATTTCGATCGACCCCGGTACTTGGGACCCTATGGATGAAGACATGGTCTCTCTGGATCCCATTGGATTTCATTCGGAGGAGGAGCCTTATAAAGATCGTATTGATTCTTATCAAAGAAAGACAGGATTAACTGAGGCTGTTCAAACAGGCGTAGGTCAACTAAATGGTATTCCCGTAGCAATTGGGGTTATGGATTTTCAGTTTATGGGGGGTAGTATGGGATCCGTAGTCGGGGAGAAAATCACCCGTTTGATTGAGTACGCTACTAATCAATTTCTACCTCTTATTATAGTGTGCGCTTCGGGGGGAGCGCGCATGCAAGAAGGGAGTTTGAGCCTGATGCAAATGGCTAAAATATCGTCTGCTTTATATGATTATCAATCAAATAAAAAGTTATTGTATGTATCAATCCTTACATCTCCTACTACTGGTGGGGTAACAGCTAGTTTTGGTATGTTGGGAGATATTATTATTGCCGAACCAAATTCCTACATTGCATTTGCGGGTAAAAGAGTAATTGAACAAACATTGAATAAAACAGTACCCGAAGGTTCACAAGCGGCTGAATATTTATTCCAGAAGGGCTTATTCGACCTAATCGTACCGCGTAATCTTTTAAAAAGCGTTCTGAGTGAGTTATTTAAGCTCCACGCCTTCTTTCCTTTGAATTCCAATTCAATCAAGTAGAGCGCACTAAGTTCAATTATTTTATTTGTAGCAAACAAAAAAAGTAGTTAGCTTATCCGAATCTTAGCTTATCGGAATCAAAGTAACTAAAAAGGGAGTTTTCTTTGGCGACCTAAGATCTAATTGTAGAAAGAATCAAAATCAAAAGTTGCGTATAACTCTTTTTTTTTTACCTAGATTCCCGATTACTAATTAAGAAGTCTCTATCAACAAGATAAAAACGTGAGTTCTTCCTTTCGTGAAATTAGGAAAATAAAACGAATTTCATCTTACGTATATAATCAAATTCAAATTATAGAAAAAATAGATATATAGTTTTATATCTTTCTCCATCTCCCGAAAATCCCGTTTTCACTAAAAATCCCGGTTGTGTCGCATTCTAATGAATCTTTCAATAATTTGTAAGAAACTCTTTATTAAATATTAAAATGAAATTCAAAGACAAGAACAAAACACAAAGAAACGAAGAAAAATAAAATGGATTATCATATGTATCTTTCATATAGATAGATGAATAAGTCCATTTATTTAGTTCTACATTCCTTGGACTTATTCTATATACTCACTTAGATACTTAATATCTCTAATCTACGAATTCATAATAATTACAATTATTAATTATAATTAGTATAAATATAAAATATGATATTAAAAAAAAATAAGAACAGGTACAAATAATAAATCGAGGTACCCCATTTTATGACAACTTTCAATTTTCCCTCTATTTTTGTGCCTTTAGTAGGCCTAGTATTTCCGGCAATTGCAATGGGTTCTTTATTTCTTTATGTTCAAAAAAACAAGATTGTTTAGATCCGAGGGGACCCAGTCTCATTCTTTTTTTTTTTTTTAACTTAGACTTGTAGCATAACACAGATATTTATTTCGGAAAAGAAAATATAGTAGAACATGTGATTTCCGCCGAACATAAAGGAAAAAGCTCTTATGTCTGCAGAAAATGATCTATAGATAACTGAATTCTAGCCAGTTTCAAATAGATCAGGATCGCTGGATGCCTAAAATGTAAAGTTGGTGGATCTATATATATATCAATATGTATATTGGGATCATATGAGGGGTATGTTATTATTTTAGATCTAAACAATTTGATGAATTACTCCTAAAAGTTCCCATTAAACTAGTGCTAGTTCACATCAAACTAGTGCTAGTTGATGAAAGTTCATTCGGAAACAAAAAAAGTAAAGTCAAAATCATTTGGGGTATTCTCTCAATTTCAATAAAATGCAATCGGATCAAGTATGAGTTGGCGATCAGAAGATACATGGATAGAACTTATAACGGGGTCTCGAAAACTAAGTAATTTTTGTTGGGCCCTTATCGTTTTTTTAGGTTCATTAGGATTCTTGTTGGTTGGAACTTCCAGTTTTCTTGGTAGAAATTTGATATCTTTTGTTCCGTCTCAGCAAATCCTTTTTTTTCCACAGGGAATCGTGATGTCTTTCTACGGAATCGCGGGTCTCTTTATTAGTTCCTATTTGTGGTGCACAATTTCCTGGAATGTAGGTAGTGGTTATGATCGATTCGATAGAAAGGAAGGAATAGTGTGTATTTTTCGTTGGGGATTTCCTGGAAAAAATCGTCGCATATTCCTCCGATTCCTTATAAAAGATATTCAATCCGTTCGAATAGAAGTTAAAGAGGGTATTTATGCCCGTCGTGTCCTTTATATGGATATCAGAGGCCGGGGGGCTATTCCGTTGACCCGTACTGATGAGAATTTAACTCCACGAGAAATTGAACAAAAAGCCGCGGAATTGGCCTATTTCTTGCGCGTACCAATTGAAGTATTTTGATTTTGAGAAAAGGAACTGGGCGGAAGAACGAATGCTTTCTCGGCAGGAGGGAAAAAACGCAAGAATCCTTTTAGTTTTTCTATAACTAAATGATACTTTAGATGCAGATAAACCATATCTTGTAAATTATTTTCTTTGTCAATCGACCTTTTTACTTGTTTTGCCGCTTATTTTTTTGACCATCACAATATATTTTTCTCAATTATTCTATTCTTGACTATGGGGAATCGTTGGAATTTTTTTTTTGAAATACTGGATATTTTGATAGAATAAGGGGTTCTTTCGTCTCAAAATCTCAATAATATTCATTTCTTCAAAGTACTTCTTTCGGCCATTCATCGAAAGGAGACATTTGTTTGGAATTTGATGAATTGAGGTATCTAGCAACACTATTTTGTATTATTTCTTCAGTCGAACTTGAAGTGGAGTCTTAGTCTATTTCTGTATTCTTTCTAGATTCAAAACAAAATCACAAATAAAATAGATTCATAGGTTTGATGCCCTGTCTAGAACTCATGTTTGAAAGAAATATTCGATTACATAAAGTCCGACAAATGGAGTGGGTTAATTAAAAATTAACAGGCGAAAAATGGCAAAAAAGAAAGCATTCACTCCTCTTTTGTATCTTGCATCTATAGTATTTTTGCCCTGGTGGATTTCTCTCTCATTTACTAAAAATATGGAATCTTGGGTTATTAATTGGGCGAATATCGGCCAATCCGAAATTTTTTTGAATGATATTCAAGAAAAAAGTATTCTAGAAAAGTTCATAGAATTAGAAGAAATCCTCTTCTTGGAAGAAATGATCAAGGAATACTCGGAGACATATCTACAAAAGCTTCTTATAGGAATCCACAAAGAAACGATCCAATTAATCAAGATACACAACGAGGATCGTATCCATACAATTTTACACTTCTCGACAAATATAATCTGTTTTGTTATTTTAAGTGGTTTTTCTATTTTAGGTAATGAAGAACTTGTTATTCTTAATTCTTGGACTCAGGAATTCCTATATAACTTAAGTGATACAGTAAAAGCTTTTTCAATTCTTTTATTAACCGATTTATGTATCGGATTTCATTCACCCCACGGCTGGGAACTAATGATTGGTTCTGTATACAAAGATTTTGGATTTGGTCATAATGATCAAATTATATCTAGTCTTGTTTCCACTTTTCCGGTTATTCTCGATACTATTTTTAAATATTGGATTTTTCGTTATTTAAATCGTGTATCTCCGTCACTTGTAGTTATTTATCATTCAATGAATGATTGATAAATGATCCACCAATATTAATCCAATTAGAACGTTTCTTACTTTGTAGTTCTACATAAGTATTAAAAACATTCTATCCGGGGGGTTTTCATACTATTTTTATAGTATAGTATTCCAGTAAAATGATTCCAATAAATAGCAGAATCGTGGATAGGAAACTATACTAGCGACCTACCCAATTTATTGTAGAAATTTTCAGACCAATGATTAGACTATGCAAACTAGAAATACTTTTTCTTGGATAAAGGAACATATTACTCGATCTATTTCCGTATCGCTCATCATATATATCATAACTCAGACATCCGTTTCAAGTGCATATCCCATTTTTGCGCAGCAGGGTTATGAAAATCCACGAGAAGCGACCGGGCGTATTGTATGTGCCAATTGTCATTTAGCTAATAAGCCCGTGGATATTGAGGTTCCACAAGCAGTACTTCCCGATACTATATTTGAAGCAGTTGTTCGAATTCCTTATGATAAGCAAGTGAAACAAGTCCTTGCTAATGGTAAGAAAGGGGGTTTGAATGTGGGGGCTGTTCTTATTTTACCGGAGGGGTTTGAATTAGCTCCTTCCGATCGTATTTCTCCCGAGATGAAAGAAAAGATAGGAAATTTGTCTTTTCTGAGCTACCGCCCTAATAAAAAAAATATTCTTGTAATAGGGCCTGTTCCCGGCCAGA